GAAAAGAAGACTCGTTGCGTTGATTCTATATTAGAAGAATGGAAAAAGTCCTGTTCTTTCAATAATTCAATAACAAGTATTTTTGAATCAAATAAAATAACTTTTTTTATCTTATCTAATTTGTTGCAACAAAAAATAAAAAATGGCCCGTGACACGGGCCAGGACGCGGAAATAAAAAAAGACTTTTCGGACGAAATGAAAAATAAAAATAAAGAATAGATTAAAAAAAAAATATAGAATTCTAATTTCTAATATTAAAATTCAAATATTAATAATTATAATAATTAATAGAATATAATAATTAATAGAATATAATAATTAATAGAATAATATATTATTAATATAATATTAATAATATAGTAATTAATTAATTAATAGTAATTAATATAGTAAATTACTATAATACTAAATAATACTAATAATACTAAATAATACTAATTAGAATACTAATATATTAAGAGTAATATAATAATAATATAGTAATATAAAGTAATAAAAAAGGTAAAAAAAAAGAAAGTATAGAAGAAGGACTTTTTTTTTCAAGCCCTACTTGTTGTGTATTGTTGTGTAATGTAACATATGAATTATCTTTTCTCAATTGGGAGAGATGGCTGAGTGGACTAAAGCGTCGGATTGCTAATCCGTTGTACGAGTTATTCGTACCGAGGGTTCGAATCCCTCTCTTTCCGGTTCCGTTGATGACTTGGTATTTTTTTTTTTCAAGTCTTTTTCTTTATTTATTTTCTAATAGTTAAAGATTTAAAGATGTAGAATAGATAAAATTCTAAGAACATTTAATAAAAATAAAAATCAAGTAAGGAAAAAGCCTTATTTTTTTTTTATTCTTCACGTCCAGGATTACGCCCTGGATCATTAGATAAAAATCCAAAGATGAAAAGGGAAACAAAGAATATTACTACTGTGTAAACAAAGAGTTTGAGAGTAAGCATTAGACAATCTCCAAGATCTTTTTTTTTGTTTGGAAAAAAAGAAAATAGATTCTCTATTTTTATACCATATATCCTATTTTGACACCAAGAAATGAAGTGGTTTCTAGAAATTTTTCGAAATAGAAAAGCATTTTTCTAAATTCATTTGTAATAAGAGTCGAGTCTTTCGTGCCAAAAATTTTCTTTCATACCGAAAATTAGATATTTCGGGGGGCTCTAACCGAATAGGTTTCTTTTAATAGAATGGAAAAAAGAGGAGCATGGGGTAGGTAATCTATATTTTTCACGTTTATACAATAACTTCAATGTTTGAATCAAGGGCCTATACTATAAGACTTATCTGATCTTATCAATTATTAGAATTTTTTATCTTGAATAAATCATGAATTATTCTAGGACAGTATTCAAAATCTCATCGAAAACTTACAGCAGCTTGCCAAACAAAGGCTAATAGAAAAAAGAACAGAGGGATTACTGGCATAACATCTACGATTGGATTCAAAAAAGCGTAGGCTTCAGGCAATTTTGTGAAGAAAAAACTGCTTGAATAAAGGGCAAAATTAAGACAGATACAAATCAAATTTAAAATATTAAGCATAACAAACATTTTGTTCTTGAAGATAATTGTATTTTGACTGAGTTATTAATATTCATATAAAAATGGATATAAATTAATATTAATATAAAATAGAGTTAAGGTAGACAAAAAACTTTAAACTCAGCCAATCAAAAATCCTTCAATTATCAGCTAAAAAAAGAATAAAAGAAATCATATTTTCATACAATATCTTAATGGAATTCTATATTATGATCAATAAATTCAGTTTAATTCTATATCTACACATATCAAAATACGAACAACAAGCTAATCCAGTTCATAGATATTTTGGGGGACGGGAATTGACAAAGAACCAATACCAATATTAGTTTTATTAGTTTTGAATAAAAATAGAAATGGGGCGTGGCCAAGCGGTAAGGCAACGGGTTTTGGTCCCGCCATTCGGAGGTTCGAATCCTTCCGTCCCAGAGCATATTTATTTTCTATATCAAAATTATATATATCAAAATAAAGATTGTTTTTTTGAACAACAAAAGTAAGACGGGTTTTTCATTATATCTTTATCCTCGGGCTGGTTTAGGGTAAAAAAAAAGGAAACAATGAATTCATCTGAACTTCTTTGGCTTTGTACCTATAAAAAGAGAGTCTAGCATCCAATAAGATGGAATCGTTCTTTATTTGAATTTGATTTCTCATTCATTATCCCACACCCCATGATCATTTTCAATGTCTGTTCGAATCTCATTAACAAACAAAGAAAATACATATGTTACACATTTCTTTTTCGACCTATTCATTTGTTTTATTTTAAATCATTGATGGTTTAATCTGAATCTGAATATGGGATTTATCTCTTTTATGATGATAAAACGGAGTCCTTACTATAAAACGTTATTCAAATAATGATATCGAGATAAGTTATTTTTTAATTAAATGATTTTTTATGAGTCCTTGGTACTTGAAGAAGTGTGGGATTCACGACTCGTTCCTATCGAGTCACTTGAAGATGAAGATTCGAAGAGAACTACTTATTTCTTCGTCTTATCTTATTGGTTTGCTAATATTCGTATTGGAAATCAAAAAATATTTATATGATTCAATAAAATATGGGGTTAATTTGAATTAATTCTTTTGTTTTCTTCATTGTGTATTTTTTTATTAACAGATTTACATTCATATTGACAACAGTGTATCAAATAAATATAATCCGATCTGGGTAATTAGATCTTATCTGTAGATTTATTTATATCTATTCCAGTGGTTTGGTTTTTTTTTTTTTTTTTCTTCATTCAAATGAAATGATAGGTTTATTGGATTTGCTGTGATACAAAAGTCTTTTTTTTGATTGTAAAAAAAAAATGGAAATGTATTGAATGTATTGTTATATTAGAAAAATGTATAAAAATGAATATTTCCATTTTTGAAATTATTTTCAATTTTAAATATAAGAATAGATAGCATAAGAGACAAGAGATAATCTATAAATTTTGACTTTATTAAACTTTATCTATTTTTTTATCCGAATCAATTAGAAATTTTTCTATTTCATTTCGTGTTCATTTCTTGTTAGTTTAATGTTTTGATTGTGTCGTATGATTCAATCTCTTTATTTATTCTCTTTGATTTATTTTGATTTTTGATTCCGATTCTATCTACATAACCTAATTATTTGTATTTGGGTTGCTAACTCAATGGTAGAGTACTCGGCTTTTAAGTGCGGCTAACAGCTTTTACACATTTGTACGAAGAAAGGGATTCGTCCATACCATCGGTATTATTTGTAAGACCACGACTGATCCTGAAAGGAATGAATGGAAAAAACAGCATGTCGTATCAATGGAGAATTCTGAGAATATTTGATTCTTACCGGATCGGCTCCAAACAAACCTTGTTTGAATTCTTGGTGCGTAACATAAAAACAAATGAATTCAAATTCAAAGTTGGGGTTGGGTCGAGTTAATAAATGGACAGAGCTCCGCGGCTCCAATTATAGGGAAATAAAAAAGCAACGAGCTCCCGTTCTTAATTTGAATGATTTTCCGATCTAATTAGACGTTAAAAATAGATTAGTGCCTAGTGCGGGAAAAGCTTTTTCTTGAGTGGATTTTCGATTTTTTTAATGAGTCCTAACTATTAGCTATTCTCCACTATGAAGGGGAGTTGAATGTGTAGAAGAAAAAGTATATTGATAAAGCAATTTTTTTTTTCCAAAATCAAAAAAGAGTGATTGACTTGAAAAATTAAAGGATTTCTAGTCACCTATTACCCTATAAATGAACATAAACCAATTAGAAATGAACATAAACCAATTAGATGGAAAAAAGAGAGGATAGAGGGTCCGTTGGTGAGTTTAACTATTTCCGAGGTATCTATTCTTTTTATATTATACTATTTTGTTTTTATGGTATCGCACTATGTATCATTTAATAACCCAATAAACTCCCTATCTTTGCTTCAATCAAATCGAATTAAAAATGAAAATAGAGAAATCTCAAAGAAATTTAGAAATAGATAGATCTCGAAAAAATGACTTCCTATACCCACTTATCTTTCGGGAGTATATTTATACATTTGCTCATGATCGTGACTTAAATAGATCTATTTTGTTAGAAAATGTAAGTTATGACAATAAATATAGTTTACTAATCGTAAAACGTTTAATTACTCGAATGTATCAACAGAATCATTTGATTATTTCTGCTAATGATTCTAACCAAAATACATTTTTTAGGTATAACAAAAATTTGTATTTTCAAATGATATCGGAGGGGTTTGCAGTTATTGTGGAAATTCCATTTTCCTTACGATTAGTATCCTCTTTAGAAAGATCAGAAATAGTAAAATCTCATAATTTACGATCAATTCATTCAATATTTCCTTTTTTAGAGGGCAAATTCCCACATTTAAATTATCTGTCAGAGGGACTAATACCGTACCCCATCCATCTAGAAAAATTGGTTCAAATCCTTCGCTATTGGGTGAAAGATCCCTCCTCTTTGCATTTATTACGACTCTTTCTTCACGAGTATTGGAATTTGAACAGTCTTATTATTCCAAAGAAATCTATTTCCTTTTTTGTAAAAAAGAATCAAAGATTCTTCTTGTTCTTATATAATTCTCATGTATATGAATACGAGTCCGTTTTCTTTTTTCTTTGTAAGCAATCCTTTCATTTCCGATTAACATTTTATCAGGTCTTTCTTGAGCGAATATATTTCTATGGAAAAATAGAACATTTTGTAGAAGTCTTTACTAAGGATTGGGGGGACAGCCTATGCTTGCTCAAGGATCCTTTCATACATTATATTAGATATCAAGGAAAATCCATTTTTGTCTCAAAGGATACGCCTCTTCTGATGAAAAAATGGAAATATTACCTTGTCAATTTATGTCAATGTCATTTTGATGTGTGCTTTCAACCCCAAAAGATCCATATAAACCCATTTTCATTATACAAGCATTCTTTCGCCTTATTAGGTTATCTTTCAAG